TTTCATTCTCTCAATTGAAGTAATGAGCCTACCAATGTTGGTAGGCTCATTACTTCAATTCAACTAGTCCCCGTGTTCCTCGAATGGATCTCTTAGTTGTTGAGAAGGTTGCCCAAAAGCGGTATATAAGGCGTACCCGGTAAAACTTACAAGTAAACCAGATAAAAAGATGGCGACTAGGGTTGCTGTTTCCATTATGATTATAAAATTTCAAGACTCAAACGGATCTATTATAAGATCGTTTATTTACAACGGAATGGTATACAAAGTCAACAGATCTCAATGAATACAATAAGATTTATGGCTACACAAACTGTTGAGAACAGTTCTAGATCGGGTCCAAGACGAACTACTGTAGGGAGTTTATTAAAACCATTGAATTCGGAATATGGTAAAGTAGCTCCGGGGTGGGGAACGACTCCTTTGATGGGTGTCGCAATGGCCCTATTTGCGGTATTTCTATCTATTATTTTGGAGATTTATAATTCTTCCGTTTTATTGGATGGAATTTCAATGAATTAAATCTATAAGAATCACAAAATCCTATTGAATAAAAAATAAATCCGTTAGAACTCGAATTTCTGGCCTATTCTGTTTTGGTAGTTCGACCGTGGAATTTCTTTCTGTATTTCCGGAATATGAGTGTGTGACTTGTTATAATTGATTCTATTGATAGTACAGAGAATAGGTCTGTCGCCTTGATAGGGGTGGTTCTACTTCGTCGGATATTTATTCGAGTATCTGGAACACGAACTATAGGAACTAGATTAAGAAATATTTGAACTATGATTCATACTTAATATTTGACCTCGTGCCCGGACTGCAAAAAAAATTCAATTTGAAAAAAAAAGAAAAATCTTTCTTTTTTTAGTCATTTTATTTAATTTATGGAATACATGATGAACCAACGGTTCTTACTCAGGGAATTCTTGGGTTAGCTTATGATTTTTTGTTGAATCATCACGGTTCTAGTATGAATCTGAGGTTTGAATCGATTCATAGGGTCTTAACAAGAGAATTCCTATCAAGTCAATAATAAAGAAAGCAAAAAAGCCACATTACATTAGAGACAAAAAAAGAAGGGAAAGAGAGGATTCAAGAGGCCCGTCGAGCCAACTTGATATTTTGGTATTATCACCACAAAGAAGAAGTTTCGGATTTTTTTCTTCTTTCGTACATTTAAAGAAGATTGAATTGGAGATTAAGAAGTTTCAAACTTTCTATTACATATCCGACTATTCTTTTTTTTATTGGGGTGTTTTTGCTTGAGCTGTACGAGATGAAAGTCTCATATACAGTTCTGAGGGGGGGATTTTCACCTATCTCAATAAAGTCTATGATTGGTTCGAAGAGCGCCTCGAGATTCAAGCGATTGCGGATGATATAACTAGTAAATATGTTCCTCCCCATGTCAATATATTTTATTGTTTAGGGGGAATTACGCTTACCTGTTTTTTAGTACAAGTAGCTACAGGGTTTGCTATGACTTTTTACTACCGCCCGACCGTTACTGAAGCCTTTGCCTCTGTTCAATACATAATGACGGAAGCTAACTTTGGTTGGTTAATCCGATCAGTTCATCGATGGTCGGCAAGTATGATGGTCCTAATGATGATTCTACATGTTTTTCGTGTGTATCTCACCGGCGGATTTAAAAAACCTCGCGAATTGACTTGGGTTACGGGTGTGGTTCTGGCAGTATTGACCGCATCTTTTGGCGTAACCGGTTATTCCTTACCTCGGGACCAAATTGGTTATTGGGCGGTGAAAATTGTAACAGGTGTGCCTGAGGCTATTCCTGTAATAGGATCGCCTTTGGTAGAATTATTGCGCGGAAGTGCTAGTGTGGGACAATCCACCTTGACTCGTTTTTATAGTTTACACACTTTTGTATTGCCACTTCTTACTGCTGTATTTATGTTAATGCACTTTCCAATGATACGTAAACAGGGTATTTCTGGTCCTTTATAGAGAAGATATATAATAGATATTTGTAATCAATCATTTACCATTAAGAAAAGAGGAGGAATAATAGTATTTTATTGCTACAAGTATGGATTATTGAAAATAATAAGACATGGATTTGGATATTTCCCTTCAACTAATCGTGTCAAATAACTAATATTGTGTAGTTGAAGGGAATGCTCCGAAGAGAAAATGGATTATGGGAGTGTGTGACTTGAACTATTGATTTGTCTGTGTAGATATATGTCTGCCACATTTGAATTCACAACCAAATGTGTCTTTGTTCCAACCATTGTACAACCTCTATACAGAAGATAGGCCGGTTTACTTGAAGAGAATCTTTTCTATGATCAGATCTAAAGCATGTTGTGCATGAGTAGGCTCCGTAAGATCTAGTATAATTAAGTAAAATAGATAAAGATTCTGTTTTATTTTATCTATTTCACTTAATGAATTTCCTACTTATACTTAAAATTGAATAGTATGGAAATGCATTCATTTCCTTTGCATTGATATGATCGATAATACTATCGGA